AAAAAAATAGGAGAATATCCTCCGGTGTTGGCGTTGAGGGAATTGCACGGATAGAGATTCAAAAAAGAATCGATCTAATTCAAGTCATAATTTATATAGGATTCCCAAAATTCTTAATAGAAAATAGACCGCGGAGAGTCGAAGAATTGCAGATGAATGTACAAAAAGAACTTCATTGTGCGAACCGAAAACTAAACATTGCTATTACACGAATTGCAAATCCTTATGGACACCCTAATATTCTTGCAGAATTTATAGCTGGCCAATTAAAGAATAGAGTTTCTTTTCGCAAAGCAATGAAAAAAGCTATTGAATTAACCGAGCTGGCGAATACAAAAGGAATTCAAGTACAAATTGCGGGACGTATCGACGGAAAAGAAATTGCACGCGTCGAATGGATCAGAGAAGGTAGGGTTCCTCTACAAACCATTGGAGCTAAAATTGATTATTGTTCCTATACAGTTCGAACCATATACGGGGTATTAGGAATCAAAATTTGGATATTTGTAGACGAAGAATAATAAGACTTTACGTGTTTTTACATTATACCCAGTAGTGGACAAAAAAAGAAAAACCCTTTTATTCTTTTCTTTTATTCTTTTTATGTTCAAGCAAAACAAAAAAAGAGCAATTCTGCAATTCTAGAGGGTTAAATAAAAATTCGATTGATCATTTTATATAATTGCTATGCTTAGTGTGTGACTCGTTGGTTTTTTTAGGCTAGGATTCAAAAAAACGGACCAGGGCCCAGAGTATGAACTAATAACTATAGCACTAATAACCAACTCATTGCTTCGCATTATCTGGATCCAAAGAACCAGTCAAGATAAAGATATAATATATTGGACATATCGTTGTAGCAACTGAAATCTTTTTTTGCATAAAGATAAAAAAACCAATCGGATTATGAGTTGTGAAGTTCTAAGTCGAAAAGCAAAACAGAAAAAAAGTATGCGGATAAGTGGAAGGATGAGAGAAAGAGAGAACGGAAATATCAATGATATATGATTCCAATATGTAAGGTCGATGAGTCATCTCATAAAACGCAGTGTAATAAAGCATAAATTCAATAATGATTCATGCATAATTAGATGAATCCGCTTATAGAACAAAAAAATCAAGAGCCTCGAGCCAATAAAGACTGAGAAAATTGACTTAAGAAAAAAGGACTCCGCCGGAAAATTCAGACCTAACCATTAATCGAGAAGCAATGGGAACGATATAACCCGTGAATGCAGAAGATTCTATTGAAAATGAATCTTAATGATTCATTGGGTGGGATGGCGGAACAAACCAGGGACCTCCTCTTTTATTCTTTTATTTTGAGAGGTCATGAACTAACCCTATAACTGAAAAACTGAAATAGATATGGAAATGACTGAAATAGATATGGAAAGAGTAAATATTCGCCCGCGAAAGTTTTTTTTTATTAGATGGATACATTTTTGTCGATCCCATATGATAAAAGGAAAAACAAAAGAAAGATTTTTTTATAACGATAACGTTATAAAAAAAGACATTGACATTATCTAGAAATAGAATACATGTTTAATTAAATAATATCTAAACACGCTAGACAAATTTCGAATAGATTAACGAATTGATTAATTAGATGCAATTTCAAAGAATCCTACGATTCAGCATATTATTCATTAAACACATGTATATCTTGATAAAATCTGTTTTAGTCGTTTCATTCGCGAGGAGCTGGATGAGAAGAAACTCTCATGTCCAGTTCTGTAGTAGAGATGGAATTGAAAAAGAACCATCAACTATAACCCAAAAAGAACAAGATTCCGTAAACAACATAGAGGAAGAATGAAAGGAATATCTTATCGAGGTAATCATATTTGTTTCGGTAGATATGCTCTTCAAGCACTTGAACCCGCTTGGATTACATCTAGACAAATTGAAGCAGGGCGCCGAGCAATGACACGAAATGTACGCCGTGGCGGAAAAATATGGGTACGTATATTTCCAGACAAACCAGTTACAGTAAGACCCACGGAAACCCGTATGGGTTCAGGGAAAGGATCCCCAGAATATTGGGTAGCTGTTGTTAAACCGGGTAGAATACTTTATGAAATGGGTGGAGTAGCCGAAAATATAGCTCGAAAGGCTATTTCAATAGCGGCGTCCAAAATGCCTATAAGAACTCAATTCATTATTTCTGGATAGAAATGTAGAACCAAAGGAAAGAAGTCTTGTGTATAAAAAAAACAATTGCAGGGTTTTCTTTCTTTTTTTTTTTTTTTACTTCGTCCTTTGCTTTATTTTACATTAAAAAAACGGTTAAAAAAACGGATAAAAAAAAAATGATATGATTCAACCTCAAACCCATTTGAATGTAGCAGACAATAGCGGGGCACGAGAATTAATGTGTATTCGAATAATAGGAGCTAGTAATCGCCGATATGCTCATATTGGTGATGTTATTGTTGCTGTGATAAAAGAAGCAGTACCAAATACGCCTCTAGAAAGATCAGAAGTGATCAGAGCTGTAATTGTACGTACTTGTAAAGAACTCAAACGCGATAACGGTATAATAATACGATATGATGACAACGCTGCAGTTGTCATTGATCAAGAAGGAAATCCAAAAGGAACCCGAGTTTTTGGCGCGATCGCCCGGGAATTGAGACAGTTAAATTTTACTAAAATAGTTTCATTAGCACCTGAGGTATTATAATATGAGACCGTGAGATAGTGATAGTATTTAAATAAAATAGATAAATTAGTGGATTATGTCTCATAGTGGATTATGTCTCACGCATATACTTTTAAGAATTTTCTTTAATAATTTTTATAAAAAAAGAACATGCTGATTATATCCAAATTCGGAAGCAACAATAATTTTAGTTTATCATGGGTAAGGACACTATTGCTGACATAATAACTTCTATACGAAATGCTGACATGGATCGAAAGGGAACGGTTCGAATAGCATCTACTAACATGACCCAAAACGTTGTTAAAATACTTTTACAAGAGGGTTTTCTCGAAAACGTAAGGAAACTTGTAGAAAATAACAAATATTTTTTGGTTTTAACCCTACGACATAGAAGGAATAGGAAAGGACCATATAGAACTCTTTTAAATTTAAAACGAATAAGTCGACCGGGTCTCCGAATCTATTCTAACTATCAACGAATTCCTAGAATTTTAGACGGGATGGGGATTGTAATCCTCTCTACTTCTCGGGGTATAATGACAGACCGAGCAGCTCGGCTAGAAGGAATCGGCGGAGAAATTTTGTGCTATATATGGTAAATTTTCTGCTATCCGAATTGTATCTGTAACTTCCTGTTTGTGAAAAAAACGAATAAAAAAGCCAAGTTATCTAATATCACGCCTTCCTACATTAGTTGATACTTCAAGGAGGGTTTGTCTGGAATAAAAGAAGAAAAATGGATTCATGAAGGTTTAATTACTGAATCACTTCACAATGGTATGTTCGGGGTTCGTTTAAATAATGAAGTCAGATTCTAAGTTCTGTTTCAGGAAGGATCCGACACTCTTTTATACATATACTACCAGGAGATAGAATCAAAATTTAAGTAAGTCGTTATGATTCAAACGGGGGGGGGGGGGCGCAGAATTTCTAGACCCCACAACAAAGATTCGAATGGTTCGGTGGTTTTTCAAGATTCCTTTCATGAGGATCCAATTCACGGTTCAAAAATCTCAAGAAACTTATTTTCTTCCAATCAGTAAAGTAGATTCGAAATTCAGTTAAGGAATAACAATTATGAAAATAAGAGCCTCCGTTCGTAAAATTTGTGAAAAATGCCGACTGATCCGTAGAAGGGGACGCATTATAGTAATTTGTTCCAACCCGAGACATAAACAAAGACAAGGATAATCTTTCGAAAAGGGACTCTCTAAAGGAACCGAGGAACAAATCAAAATAAAAGATCCGTTTTGACATGAAATGGATATATCCATATATCTCTGACTTCTATTTCGGAAATGATAAAATATGGCAAAATCTATACCAAGAAGCGGTTCACGTAGGACTGGACGTGTGGGTTCACGTAAAAGTGCACGGCGAATACCAAAGGGCGTTATTCATGTTCAAGCAAGTTTCAACAACACCATTGTGACAGTTACAGATGTACGGGGTCGGGTTATTTCTTGGTCCTCCGCCGGTACTTGTGGATTCAGGGGTACAAGAAGAGGGACACCTTTTGCTGCTCAAACCGCAGCAGGAAATGCTATTCGAGCAGTAACAGATCAAGGTATGCAACGAGCAGAAGTCATGATAAAAGGTCCGGGTCTCGGAAGAGATGCAGCATTACGCGCTATTCGTCGAAGTGGTATACTTTTAAGTTTCGTAAGGGATGTAACCCCTATGCCACATAATGGCTGCAGACCCCCTAAAAAAAGGCGAGTGTAGAAATAAACATTGAAGAGATTTCAAGAGAAATAAACGACTCAAAAATCTGACAAATAATATTACTATGGTTCGAGAGAAATTAAAAGTATCTACTCGGACACTACAGTGGAAATGTGTTGAATCAAGAACAGACAGTAAGCGTCTTTATTATGGACGCTTTATTCTGTCTCCACTTATGAAAGGTCAAGCCGACACAATAGGCATTGCGATGCGAAGAGCTTTGCTTGGAGAAATCGAAGGAACATGTATTACACGCGCAAAATCTGAGAAAATCCCGCATGAATATTCTACCATAGTAGGTATTCAAGAATCAGTACATGAAATTTTAATGAATTTGAAAGAAATTGTATTGAGAAGTAATCTATATGGAACTCGTGACGCGCTTATTTGTGTCAAAGGTCCTGGATATGTAACTGCTCAAGACATCCTCTTACCACCTTCTGTGGAAATCGTGGATAATACGCAGCATATAGCTAACCTAACGGAACCAACTGATTTTTGTATTGGATTACAAATTGAAAGGAATCGAGGATATAATATAAAAACACCAAATAACTTTCAAGACGGAAGTTATCCTATAGATGCTATATTCATGCCTGTTCGA